ATTCATATTCAATCGTCGAAATTGAAGAAGTAAACTCAATCTAGTATTTTTAAGGAAAGATTGAAATTGATGAATAATAATTCATAGGGATTTGAAGGTTCATTATTTTCATTTATACGGGATCCGTTTTACTTAATTTCAACCTTTTGTCTAGTTTATGATCTTCTGGGGTTGAATTGTTGTAACTGGATAGTTCTACCCCCTATCCAGGGATAGAACTAAAAAAATGTCCTTTCTCATTTTCATTTTTTAATGATTCATTTCTTTATTGTTTTTTCGAAGAAAAGTTTTTTTTTCGAATTCAGTAAACAGAAGAGTTCTTAATTCTACAAATTATAAGAGCGAGGAGAATAGAATTTCATATTGATTAGTCCAAAACAGTAGGTAATGGAAATTATGAATTTTCTATTCGAAATCAAATTCCAAAACTTGAAACTTTTTGAGTCAAGTCGATTCAGATTATTACAACTTTTGATTACTTATTTCTTTGTCGCACAAAAAAACCTTTTGCATTTGTGGTCAAATTTTTTTGTCCCACACAAAAACTTTTAGAATTTCCGGTCGAAAGACATTGCCCCAACGAAAAAGCTTTTAAGGCTGCCCAATATCCTTTCCGTTTCCAAATATTTTTACGAATACGCTTTTTTGAGATAGAAGTACGTTTTTTTGGAACTGCCATTTTTAAATACAAAGGTTACTCATTATTCGAGTTGGATGTGAAAGACATCTATTATTCAAAGGGAATTTTTTTTACTATAAAAAAAAGTTCGAAGTCGAAAACAAATAAAATAAAAAGGTATCGAAGATATTATTTAATTCTGAATCGATCCAGAATCTATGTACTGTGCTAAAGATCTAAAAAACCCATTTTTTTCTTAAAAAAAAAAAGAATTCACTCTTTTAGAGAGATTTCCTGATTACTAATCCGAAATTTTAGTCAAAAAAGAAAACCCTATTCTTCGTATTTTTACGAAGATATTGAATGCGCCCCTCTCCTATTAATCTATACAAATAGATTCAAACCCATTTATACATAATAGTCAAGGGGCCTTTTAGGATCCGTGATCATAGAAATGAAGGGATATTTTAATCCCTACCAACTTGATCTTGTTCATCATAAAGGTACTGAAAAAAATATGAGCTTGTTCTATATCAATAGTAATCAATATCTTCAAATTAGATGTATATTACAAATAAAACATTCCGCGAAATAGAAAAGAAAATGACTAATTAATTTTCTATAGTCTAGAAAGATTTAGAAACGAAATTTGAGTCATTTCATTAGTAATCAATATCTTAAATTAGTAATCCATATCTTAAATTTTTTTAGTAATCGATATCTTAAATTGTCAAATCAACGATCTATTTTTTATCGTATAATTCTATCCCATAGAATAATGAAATAATATAGAAGGGCAATAAGGACAACGGCATATGTTATTCGAGTTTGACCTTTTTTTCTAAAAACTATATAAGATAGCAGACCCATAATCAGAATTCTATGGGGCACTGTTTCCATCAAAAATTTTGTATTATCCATCTTAACACCTTTTTCTACATAGTTCTAACCCCTATCTAATTCAGAAGTAGAACTAGTTGTTTTATTTAATCTATTTATATATATTTATTTGAAAAAGAGTTCGAACAGAAAAACCTAGGCATTATCAAGTCCACCATATATCTTATTAGAAAATGATATTGCTTCGAATCTAATTGTCATTTAAACCTTTTATTTTATAACTAAGTAATTTTTTTATGACTAACTTAAACTTAATCTATTATTTGATCAATTGTAACTTTTTAAATGGTTTGAGTTTCAATATTTGTTAAAGACGTAAGACTAATAGTAAGTAGAAATACTAAATTCGAAAAAAATCTTAGTCGACTTAGTGTACTTAATTTTGCTTATTAACCCCTTCGAAAAAGATAAGATCTCTTGAATCGAAACTAATTGAAAATACAAAGCTTCTTTTATGGAACATACATATCAATATGCGTGGATCATACCTTTTGTTCCACTTCCCATTCCTCTATTAATAGGAGTTGGCCTTCTACTTTTTCCAAGAGCAACCAAAAATCTTCGGCGTATCTGGGCTTTTTTAAGTGTTTTATTATTAACTATAGTCATGATTATGTCAATTGATCTGTCTATTCAACAAATAAATAGAAGCTTTATATATCAATATATATGGTCTTGGGTCATTAATAATGATTTTTCTTTCGAACTCGGATATTTGATCGATCCACTTACTTCTATTATGCTAGTATTGATTTCGAGTGTTGGAATTATGGTTCTAATATATAGTGATAATTATTTGTCTCATGACCAAGGATATTTGAGATTTTTTACTTATATGAGTTTGTTTAGTACTTCGATGTTGGGATTAGTTATTAGTTCTAATTTAATACAAATTTATATTTTTTGGGAATTAATTGGAATGTGTTCCTATTTATTAATAGGCTTTTGGTTTACAAGGCCTCTTGCAGCAAATGCTTGTCAAAAAGCATTTGTAACTAATCGAGTAGGAGATTTTGGTTTCTTATTAGGAATTTTAAGTTTTTATTGGATAATAGGAAGTTTTGAATTTCAAGATTTATTTGAAGTATCTAATAACTTGATCTATAATAATGAGATAAATCTTTTACTCCTTATTTTTTGTGCTCCTTTATTATTTATTGGTGCAGCTGCTAAATCTGCCCAATTCCCTCTTCACGTATGGTTACCTGATGCTATGGAGGGGCCGACTCCTATTTCGGCTCTTATCCACGCTGCCACTATGGTAGCAGCGGGGATTTTTCTTGTAGCTCGACTTCTTCCTCTTTTTATAGTCATACCCTATATAAAAAATGGCATTGCTTTCATTGCTATAATAACACTATTTTTAGGAGCTACTTTAGCACTTGCTCAAAAAGATATTAAGAGAAGTTTAGCCTATTCTACAATGTCTCAATTAGGATATATTATGCTAGCTATTAGCATGGGATCTTATCGAACTGCTTTATTTCATTTAATTACTCATGCGTATTCAAAAGCATTATTGTTCTTAGGATCTGGATCAGTTATTCATTCAATGGAAACTATTGTTGGATATTCTCCTGATAAAAGTCAGAATTTAGTTCTTATGGGGGGTTTAAGAAAACACATACCAATTACAAAAATTGCTTTTTTATTAGGTACACTTTCCCTTTGTGGTATTCCACCCCTTGCCTGTTTTTGGTCTAAAGATGAAATTCTTAAGGATAGCTGGTTCTATTCACCCATTTTCGCAATAATAGCTTGGTTGACAGCAGTGTTAACCGCATTTTATATGTTTCGAATCTATTTACTTACTTTTGAGGGTCATTTTAATATAAATTTTAAAAATTATAGTGGTAAGGAAACAAACTCGTTCGCCTCAATTTCCCTATGGGGAAAAAGCCGTTTGAAAACAATTACCAATTGTGTTTTTTTAGAAACCTTATTAAGAATGACTACTAATGAAAAGCCTTCTTTTTCTTTGAAGAAAAAGAAGATATATTACAATGCCAATCTAAGAAAAAATATACAACCTTTTATCAGTATTTTTGCCAATAAGAAGATTTTTTTATATCCTTATGAATCAGATGATGTTATTTTATTTTGTCTACTACTATTAATTTTATTTGCTTTGTTTGTTGGAGCGATAGGAATTTCTTTCGATCACTCCATAATGACTTTGGATATATTGTCTAAATGGTTAACTCCATCGATAAATCTTTTACATCCTAATTTACAAAATTCTCCAAATTTATCTGAATTTCTACAGGATACAATTTTTTCGGTCAGTATAGTTTCTGTGGGAATATTTATCGCACTTTTTTTCTATAAACCTGTTTATTCATGTTTTCAAAATTTGGAATTAATTAATTCTTTTGGTAAACTATTCTCGAAGACACTTTTTGCTGATAAAATTAGAGGTATCATATATAATTGGTCGTATAATTGTGGTTACATAGATGCTTTTTATACAAAATTTTTAACAGGAGGAATAAGAGTCTTGATGGAAATAACTAATTTTTTTGATAGACGATTAATTGATGGAATTACGAATGGAATGGGTGTTATCAGTTTTTTTCTAGGTGAAACTATTAAATACCTGGGAGGGGGTCGTGTCTCTTCTTATCTTTTCTTTTTTTCATTTTATCTATCAATCTTTTTATTCATCTTCTACATATTTTATTTTTATATTCTTTTTTAAAATCTAGAAAGAATTCAAATACTCATATGCATTCATTTTTCTAATTTTTCAAACTAAATTAGTAAAAAAAAAAATATATATAAAAGATTAATAAAATAATGAAATGACTCAAATTTCGTTTCTAAATCTTTCTAGACTATAGAAAATTAATTAGTCATTTTCTTTTCTATTTCGCGGAATGTTTTATTTGTAATATACATCTAATTTGAAGATATTGATTACTATTGATATAGAACAAGCTCATATTTTTTTCAGTACCTTTATGATGAACAAGATCAAGTTGGTAGGGATTAAAATATCCCTTCATTTCTATGATCACGGATCCTAAAAGGCCCCTTGACTATTATGTATAAATGGGTTTGAATCTATTTGTATAGATTAATAGGAGAGGGGCGCATTCAATATCTTCGTAAAAATACGAAGAATAGGGTTTTCTTTTTTGACTAAAATTTCGGATTAGTAATCAGGAAATCTCTCTAAAAGAGTGAATTCTTTTTTTTTTTAAGAAAAAAATGGGTTTTTTAGATCTTTAGCACAGTACATAGATTCTGGATCGATTCAGAATTAAATAATATCTTCGATACCTTTTTATTTTATTTGTTTTCGACTTCGAACTTTTTTTTATAGTAAAAAAAATTCCCTTTGAATAATAGATGTCTTTCACATCCAACTCGAATAATGAGTAACCTTTGTATTTAAAAATGGCAGTTCCAAAAAAACGTACTTCTATCTCAAAAAAGCGTATTCGTAAAAATATTTGGAAACGGAAAGGATATTGGGCAG